CTACGATCTATATGCTTTATAAAGGGCCAGAAATCCCTTGCTTACGTATCATTAGGAAATGGATTAACATAAATACAGCGCTAACAAGGGGTAATACAAAAGTGTGTAAACTATAAAAACGCGTCAAAGTGGATTGTCCCACACTAGCACTTCCGCGCAATAACTCTACCAAAGGCGATCCTATTACAGGAATAGCTTCCGGTACGCCTGTTACAATTTTGACTGCCCAATAACCAATTTGGTCCCGAGGTAAGGAATAACCAGTTACACCAAAGGATGCAGTCAATACAGCCAAAACCACACCTGTAACCCAAGTCAATTCCCGAGGTTTTTTAAAACCACCAGTAAGATACACACGAAATACGTGCAAGATCATCATTAGAACCATCATACTTGCCGACCATCGATGGACTGATCGGATTAACCACCCAAAGTTGGCTTCAGTCATTATGTATTGAACAGAAGCAAAAGCCTCAGTAACAGTAGGGCGGTAGTAAAACGTCATAGCAAATCCGGTAGCTACTTGTACTAAAAAACAAGTAAGCGTAATTCCTCCCAGACAATAAAATATGTTGACATGAGGGGGAACGTACTTACTAGTTATATCGTCCGCAATCGCCTGAATCTCGAGACGTTCTTCGAACCAATCATAGACTTTATTGAGATAGGTAACCCAAAGCTAAGGAACTCCCCCTCCGAGAACTGTATATGAGAATTTCCTCTCGTACAGCTCAAACAAAATCACCCCAATACTATACTGGTTGAAACGGATATGGAATCGAAGGTTTGAAACTTAGGAACCCTCTCATTCCATTTTCTCTGAAGATAGAAAGGGGTCCAAATCCGAAAGCTCTTCTTTGTGGCTATAATGCCAAAAAATCAAGTCGGCTTGTCCGTCTTTATCTTTATGTTGATAGGGACCTCTTGAATCTTCTCTTTACCTATTTTTTTTCTTTTTGTATCTTTTTGTATTCATTCTTTTATACTCTTATTTTCTTTCTTCTTTTTTTCTATTCTATTAATAGGAATTCTCTTGTTAAGACCCTAGGAATCGATTGAAACCTCAGACTCATACTAGAACCACAGTGATTCAACAAACCCTGCAATTCCACCTAAGTCCAAAGATTCCATGAGTAAGAACCGTTGGATCACCACTTAGTCAATGAGTGGATATACTCACTCAAAAAAAAAGAAATCTATTTTATACCCTACCTTTGCCCTTTGATCAAAATAAGCGCAAACGGGAATTTGAAAGAGGCAAAATCTTTCCATTTCTAACCTTTCATTCTCCGGCTGCGAGGTCTGAATACTAAGTATGAATCATAGTTCTAATACTTTGTGATCTTCATCTATTCCGTGCTCCGGATACTCGACTGAATATCCGACGAGGTAAAAGCACCTATACCAAGATGACAGACCCGTTCTCTGTACTATTAATAGGATCCATTATAACAAGTCACACACTCATAATTCCGGGAATACAGAAAGAAACAAACTCCGCGATCGAACTGCCGCAATCGACTGGGATAAAAATCCTAAACCTACATGTTTCACTTTGTATTGAAAAACCAGGACTTTGTGATTTTTATGAATCTAATTCATTGAAATTCCATCCAGTAAAACGGAGGAATTATAAATCTCCAAAATAATGGATAGGAATATCGCAAATAGAGCCATTGCGACACCCATTAAAGGAGTAGTTCCCCATCCAGGAGCTACTTTACCATATTCCGAATTCAAGGGTTTCAATAAACTCCCTACATTAGTTCTTCTTGGACCAGATCGAGAACTATCCTCAACGGTTTGTGTAGCCATATATCCTCATTTTTGATTCATTGAGATCTGTTGACTTTGTATACCATTCCGTTGTAAATAAAAGAAATGATCTTATCACAGATCCGGTATGATCTTGAAATTCTATAATAATGGAAACAGCAACCCTAGTCGCTATCTCTATATCTGGGTTACTTGTAAGTTTTACGGGATATGCCTTATATACTGCTTTTGGGCAACCCTCTCAACAATTAAGAGATCCATTCGAGGAACACGGGGACTAGTTTAAGTAACGAGCCTCCTAATACATTAGGAGGCTCGTTACTTCAATTTTACAATAATGAAAAATTCTTTCATTTTTGAGTTGGAACTTTAGGCGGTTCTCGAAAAAAGATCGAGAAAAAAAGGATCCCTAGAGTCGAGACTAAAAGGAATGTATAAACCAATGCTTCCATAAATTCGCTCGTGGTTTACAATTAGAATTAGAGCTTCCCTACCTGTTTATTTGGGATCCTATCCCGGATAAAGTAAAGAGTCGCGACCCAGAAAGGGCAGCGATTCAAATCCAAATTTCTCCACTACTCTACTACTTTGCTAATCTCTCTTTTTCCAAGACTCTCCTAACTATGGAACAAATCACAAAAAGAAAAAAAAAAGAGTCAAAAAAGAATGGAACTGTGTTGTATCAGACTGCTTGTCTTTTTGTAGTTGGATCCCCCAGTTTTTGGAATGCCCCAAATTCGACTTGCGCATCCAAATCCGGATCAATACCAGCAAAAACGTCTCTGAACAAAGTTCTAGCACCATGCCAAATGTGTCCGAAGAAGAAGAGAAGAGCAAATGAAGCATGCCCAAAAGTAAACCAACCCCTTGGGCTGCTACGAAAAACACCATCGGATTTTAACGCAGCACGATCTAACTCAAAAATTTCACCTAATTGAGCGCGTCTAGCATATTTTTTCACAGTAGCAGGATCACTATAACTGACTCCATTTAGTTCGCCGCCATAGAACTCAACAGTTACACCTACTTGTTCGACACTATACTTGGATTCTGCCCTTCTAAAAGGAACATCAGCCCTAACGATTCCGTCTCCGTCGACCAAAACTACCGGAAATGTTTCAAAAAAAGTAGGCATACGACGTACAAAAAGTTCGCGCCCTTCTTTATCTCTAAAGACAGGGTGTCCTAACCATCCAACAGCTATCCCATCCCCATTGTCCATTGAGCCCGCTCTGAATAACCCCCCCTTTGCCGGATTATTACCAATATAATCATAAAAGGCTAATTTTTCAGGAATTTTAGACCAAGCTTCTGATAAACTTTGATTTTCGGCCAGTCCAGCACCAATTCTTCGATATATTTCTTGCTGAAAATATCCCTGATCCCATTGATAACGAGTGGGGCCAAACAATTCGATTGGGGTAGTTGCTGAACCATACCACATAGTTCCAGCAACAACAAAAGCTGCAAAAAAGACAGCAGCAATACTACTGGAAAGGACGGTTTCAATATTGCCCATACGTAATCCTTTGTATAAACGCTGGGGCGGACGGACACTAAGATGGAAGAGGCCCGCCAATATGCCCAATGTCCCCGCTGCAATATGATGAGAAGCTATTCCTCCCGGAACAAAGGGATCAAAACCGCCCACACCCCACGCTGGATTTACGGATTGTACCCTTCCGGTTAATCCGTAAGGATCGGACACCCATATCCCAGGACCGTACAATCCTGTTACATGAAATGCACCAAAACCAAAGCAAGCCACCCCTGAGAGAAATAAATGAATTCCAAAGATCTTCGGCAAATCCAAAGAGGGTTTTCCCGTACGTTCATCAGAAAAGATTTCTAGATCCCAATATACCCAATGCCAGATAGCTGCCAAGAAGCACAAGCCAGATAACACAATATGTGCACCGGCCACACCTTCGTAACTCCAAATACCCGAATTCGTAATAGTCCCTCCTGTGATACTCCAACCACCCCATGAATTGGTTATTCCTAAACGAGTCATGAAAGGGATAACAAACATACCTTGTCTCCACATTGGATCAAGAACAGGGTCAGAGGGGTCAAAAACTGCCAATTCATATAAAGCCATCGAGCCGGCCCAACCAGCAACTAGCGCTGTATGCATTATATGGACAGAAAGCAAACGGCCGGGATCATTCAATACAACGGTATGAACACGATACCAAGGCAAACCCATGGAAATACCCCTTATATCAATAGAAAAGAGACAATAAATAACTTGATTGCATTGGAAAAAGAGGCCCCCCCTCTTTTACCGCAAATTCTTTAGCGGAGAAAGATTAAAGATTCATGTTTGTTTTCTTCTTTTAGTAATAAAGAAACAGTTTGTTTCGTAGGAACAAAGAGAAGCAGGTCTATTTTAGACCCGATAAGGATCAATACGCAATGGGGATTGGTCCCATTTTCTATGAGGAGAATGCTTCCCTATTTGTTTTAAAAGGCCTACATTTTCGTACAAATTTTCCTTTATTCATTCTCTAATGATCTTTTGAATAAGAAAGATCTGTGGATAAATGAAATATAGGATAAGAGCCTGTAGTCTTCATTATTCATAGAAGAAAGAAAGACATGACACCACACGTTCGCGCTTCCACATCAAAGTACATTAGAGTCCTTAAATAAAGAATTAAGTCCATTTCATTTCTATGCCAGTGGGTGTTCCTAAAGTACCTTTTCTAAATCCCAATCCCGACCCCGAGCCCGATTCCGTAGAAGAAGAACTTGACAGCATGGAGGAAAAGGCTACTTGGGTTGACTTATAGTGCGACTTGTCAGATCTATTGGGTCGTATGGGATTTCCCCATTTTCTCCCCCGATCGAGATATCCTCCCCTTCGCCCAAGAAAAATGTTTGAATTCTCAGAGGAAGCGTGAAGTGAAATGAAGTGCAATTAGATGCGTTTTGGGGGGTATCCAGATGAATATTCTCAATTAGAAGAATTTATGGTTGGCTTGGTTGAACCACTAAAATGAAGTATCCAGGCTCCGTTTAGAAAAAGCACCAATCCGTACTTCCGTACTCTAGCTATCTAGGATTTCTATTTGTATCCTAAGTAAGTCAATTATATATATATTCTTTTAATGAAATGAAAAGAATTCATTATTAAGAAATAGAAATAGGAATGATCACAAGGAATCAATCGAGTAATATGACAAACATGCCAAATATTCGACGGAAGACATGAAATGAATTGAAAAAAAAAAGAAGTCGTAGCAAAAAGAGGCGGTATTGGTAGCATTTGTACTATATGTGCAAATAGAAATCGGGCAGATCTTTACTCGAAGCAGAGCAGAAACCTAAAAGAATTGACGAAGCCCGGCCTGTTCAGGAACAAGAAAAAAATATCGTGATTTGGATTGGATCTCGATAAAAGAGTATATCAATGAGAAATGAGTTTGATAAGTTTAAAAGAGGGCTTGAATCTACACATTGATTCTTTTTTTTTAACGGTTTTTGTTGAACCGTTTGGTGAACCGTATGCATCAAAAGATGCATGTACGGCTCCTAAGGGATACAATTTTATCCTAATTAACCGCCTTTATCGCCAAAGACTCCTTTTTTTAGGCAAAGACCTGGAAGAGGAGGTTGCAAATAACATCGTGGGTCTTATGATACATCTCAATATAGAAGATCCTTTCTGGACTCAAACCTTGTATATAAACTGTCTTGGCGGATTTATAATTCCCGGGCTGGCTATTTATGATACTATTGGCTTTGTGGAACCAGACGTAAAGACAATATGCCTGGGAATAGCCGCTTCGATGGCATCCGTTGTCCTGGTCGGAGGAACCGTTACAGAACGTTGCGCATTCCCTAACGCTTGGCGCCAATGAGTTTCGTTTTTTATTTGAAAGAAAAAGAAGACTATGCCTTCGCCATATGAAATATGAATATTAAGTAATAATAGCATGGCACTTTGAATTCGATACGAGAAAACTTTTTTTTTGTTTTTTTTTTTTCAAAACATTAGATTATGTATCGAAAGAGTAGTATGAAATACGGGGCATCCCCAATTGAATCTTATCTATTGGGGACCTTTTTAAGCGTACCAAACCTTTTTGTTTTCACACCAGAAAGCTCTTATATTAACAATCTTTATATCATAAAAGAGTCAAAAAACTTTGGGATTGTTGAATCACAGACGAAAGAAATATATAAAGCAGCGGAGCCATCATAGTATTTTTGAACTTCTTCGAAAGGAAGGGTGGTAAGTGGATCATTTAACGACCTGGGTCTGATAGGCCCCTCTTTTCCCTTTCGTCGAGGGAAATTCAAAGCAAATTCCATTGTAAAGCCGTATGCAATGTGCAAAAGATGCCTGTACGGTTGTTCAATTCTTTTTTTTCTTATTCTTTATCTTCTATTCTCGGCCTTATCGTGGGAGATGAAAGAAGACCTTATCATACGTATCATCAGGGTAATGATCCATGAACCTCGTGTGAAGGATTTTGAAGACGAGTTTTCGGAAGTTTTGTTGGAAGGGCAGGTATTCAAAAAATTGCGCGACACCATCGTATACATTTATATCCAGAGAACAAACAAACCTGCTTGGGTTATAGTTCGAGACCTGCAAAAGGATACTTTTATGTCAGCAACAGAAGCGATTACTTATGGAATTCTTGATGGGGTATATGTTTCCGAAGACGAAGATGAAGAATGGAGTTAGTGATGGGGTATATGTTTCCGAAGACGAAGATGAAGAAAAAAAAAAAAGGAATAGGAACCTGACGAAACCAATGAAGAGGCGGGACCTCTTGATACACCCCAGGAGATTGAGATCGCCTATTAACTAACAGAAACAAAGAAAAATTTTGTCCAAACTCTTACCGGATTTCCTTTTCAATTCTATTCTTCTAGTAAATAGAAGAAATTGAGAAGCTTCCGGTTAGGATGGATCTAAACCAGTACATTAGGTATAAGGTTTAGCATGCCAACTAGTAACCAACTTCTTAGAAACTCAAGACAGCCAGTCAGAAAAACCAAGAAAACCCCCGCTCTTAGGGGATGCCCTCAGCGCCGAGGAAGATGTAGTAAGCTGTATGTGTGACTCGTTCAGATCATGGACTCGGAAAATCATTTTCCAGTATCAACGATCAGTACCGGAGAATAAAATAGAATGAACTCTATTTTCTATCTAAGAAAATAGATCCTATCATATCATATTCTTCTACTGGGTCTGAAATTTATGGTTTTCATTGGTTCAAATCCAATCACCTTCATTTTGAATTTAAGATGAGAAAGAATTCTCCATTGGTAGCAAATGCTTATCCCATTAAGCGGGGGAAATCCTATTTAAAAAGCAGAAAGAGTATACCTCTATTCTTGCAAGAACGGACTAAGAGGGTCAGCTATCCAGCAAATCTTTATAATGAAATACCGTTACTGTATAGGTAGATCTCGTTGTGAAAGATCTATTACTGAATAGTTTATAGGTAGAGCCGAAGAGTGTGAACTGTACAAGTTACCAATAGCATTGATTAAATGAAAGAGGGGGCTCCGGTGTATAGAGGAGACCTAACCGTTTAAGAATAAGAAATAACCATAGAAACGATGGAACCCACTATTTCATTATTGACTTCTTTCTATTTACTCTTTTTGATTACTAGGTCTTTTTTGTATTTAGTATCAATATCCTTTTTTATATCAAGGTGCAATGCTTAGAAAAAAATCGTGGTCGGGAAGGTTATCGTA